TATATAGAATATTCTATATAAATTATATATAAATTATTATATTCTATTTTTATATTTATATATATATTTATATATATTAATTATATATTTATATATATATTTATATATATTAATCTAATTAAATTAATATAATATTGATTTTTATTTCTTTTTTTTATTAATCTTTTTCTTTTTATTATTTTATTATTAATATTAATTATATATTTGATTTTAGATATATATTATATATATATTTTATTGAATATAAATTTATTTGATTTGCGCATCCGGTGCTTTCGAATAGAAGCCCTCTTTTGTGGAAATATTATCCTTGTCTTTGTTTATGTCTTGGATTGGAACAAATTACTATAATTCGTCCCTGCCTACGGATCAATCGACATTTTTCACAAATTTTACGAACAGAGGCCCTGATTTTCATATTTGTCAGTCCTTAACTTAATCCCGAATCTCTTTATTGGAAGAAAATAGGGTTTCCTTAAATTTTGAACTTCTAATTGTACCCCCCAAAAAAAAATGTTGAAGTTGAAAAAACAGTCTAATTAAATGACTTATACTTCCATTTTTACTTTCCCGTTCGTATACATATAAAATAAGAGTACGTCGAATCCTTTCGGAAACATAGCCCAGAATCCTATTTTCATTATATAAAGGAACCTGGAACATACCCCTGGGAAGTGATTCAGTAATTAAACCCTCATGAATCCATTTTCTTTTTTCTTTTATTCCTATTTCATTTAAACCCCCTTCATGCATTCACTAATGTATGAAGAGTGATATTAGAAACCTGTGTTTTCTCTCTTTTTTCACAAAAATGTATAGAAGTTTCTCATATAATTCGGATATCAGAAAGATTACCATATATAACATAAAACTTCTCCGCCGATTCTTTCTAATCGAGCCTCTCGATCTGTCATTATACCTCTAGAAGTAGAAAGAATTACAATCCCCATCCCTCCTAAAATTCTAGGAATTCGTTGATAATTAGAATAGATTCGTAGACCAGGTGTACTGATCCGTTTTAAATTTAAAATAGTTTTATATGATCCTTTCCTATTTCTTCTATACCGTAGAGTTAAAACTAAAAAATATTTGTCGCTTTCCCTATGTTTTCTCACGTTTTCAATAAAACCCTCTCGTAAAAGTATTTTAACAATGTTTTCGGTGATGTTAGTAGATGGGATTTGAACTCTTCCTTTTCTATTCATGTCAGCATTTCGTATAGAGGTTATTATGTCAGCGATGGTGTCCTTACCCATGATAAACGAAAATGATTGTTGCCCCTGACTTTCGATATAATCAACATGCTCCTTTGTTCTATTTTTTATTCAATAAAATATCTAATATTGAATATCTCATATTGAATTCTATTTTTTAGAAGAATTCTATTTCTAAAAAATAGAATAATTTTTTGATTTTTATTCATAGAATAGAATTCTGAATTCTAATTTTGATTTTGAATATTTATATTTAATATCTTTATATAATTAAATAATTCATTTTTCATTCTAATTTAATTAGAATTATATAATGAAAATCATTTTCATATCTAATTTTCATATTCATATCTAATTAAAAATAGAAAGAAAATAGATAATTAATAGAATATTTAATATATATTTCTATTTAATTTCTATTTAATTCTAATTAGAATTATATATTCTATATATTAATCTATCTATTAATATTAATAGAATAAAATAATTAATAGAATAAAATAATTACTACAAATATAATAATTACTACAAAAGATATATGTGTGAGACATAATCTATTAATCTATTTCATTCATAAATAATATATCTATATCATGGTCTCGTCTTATAATACCTCGGGTGCTAATGAAACTATTTTAGTGAAATTTAACTGTCTCAATTCCCGGGCGATTGCGCCAAAAATTCGAGTTCCTTTTGGATTTCCTTCTTGATCAATGACCACCGCAGCATTATCATCATACTGTATTATCATACCGTTCTTACGTTTGAGTTCTTTACAAATACGTACAATTACAGCTCTAATCACTTCTGATCTTTCTAAAGGCGTATTTGGTACTGCTTCCTTTATTACAGCAACAACAATGTCACCAATATAAGCATATCGTCGATTACTAGCTCCTATGATTCGAATACACATCAATTCGCGGGCTCCGCTGTTATCGGCTACATTCAAATGGGTTTGAGGTTGAATCATATCATTTTTTTATCTGTTCTTTCAGTCAAAAGGTTGAAGTAAAAAAAAAATATTCTCTGTGTTCAAAAAAAAAAAAGAAACCTACAATTGCAATTTTTTTTTTCATCCTAAAGATCTCTTTCCTTTGGTTCGAATTTTTATCCCGAAATAATGAATTGAGTTCGTATAGGCATTTTGGATGCTGCTATTGAAATAGCCTTTCTGGCTATATTTTCTGCGACTCCGCCCATTTCATAAAGTATTCTACCTGGTTTAACGACAGCTACCCAATATTCGGGAGATCCTTTTCCCGAACCCATACGCGTTTCGGTAG